CGCCAACATTATTTGATTCCAAATTCAGAGCAATGCCTATTGTACCCTCTTCAAATTCTATTAATTCCCCTGCCATTACTTCATCAAGACCATGAATACGAGCAATGCCGTCGCCCACTTGAAGTACGGTACCGGTATTCACAATCTTTACTTCTCTATTATATTGTTCAATACGTTCGCGGATAATATTACTAATTTCATCAGCTCGAAGGGTTCCCATTAGTATCTCTTTTTTATTTTTCGGAAGGAAAGGAAAAAAAACACCTAAACTTTAAACTAGATTAAAAAGGCTAATCAGTTATTTCTTCCACGGACCCGAGGATACCAATATTAGCACTGATGGTACGAAAATGTAATTCGCTATTCAAACAACTATTCAGAGTTCCTAGAGCTCTTTGTAAAGCTTGTTGGAAAACTTGCTGTCGTACCTGATTAACCGCTCTTTGTTGTTCAAAAAAAAGAGTTTCATTTTTGTAATTTTTTAATTGTTCCAAACTATCGCAAGTAGCATTAATCAAATTTATTTTCTCTCTTTCTATCTCAGAGTATCCATTCAGTCTATACTCATCTGCTTCCATTTCCACTTTACGTAATCGAGCCCGCGCTCTTTCGAGCTGTTCAGCGGCCCCTCTACGTAATTCTTCTGAATTTCGAATAGTACTCAAGATCCTTTGTTTTCGCTTATCTAATAAATCATTTAATGAAAGTAGATTATCTTTACATTCATTTCACAACTCTCATATCTCTTCCCGAACCAAACATGAATCTTTTGATTCATTTGGCTCTCACGCTCAATTGTTTCTTTCCTTTGATAGACATTCCCATATCTTTGATCTTTGAATGGAATGAACCTATCCTCTCTTGAGCCTATCCTCTCTTTTCTGTTCGTATTCAAAGATATCGAAACTGATCTAACATCAGAATATTAGGATAGTAGGACTCTTCAGACCAGACAAAAAATAAAAAATTGTCAGCAAAGTTGTTTCTTTATTTGTTCTTTATTCACAAACTTTTTTTTTCATCCAAAAAATTAAAAAAATTTATCTTTTTTATACAATATATAGGTCGTCGATTTGGCAGTGGATAAAAAAAGGGGTGGGGGAATATACCCATCTTTCCTATACCTGTAAATGGTTCAAATAAATTTATCCATATGAGTGTTATACATCGGATAAATTCCCAATTATTTATTTATTTTTTTTTTTTATCATTTTTTTTTTATTTTTTGATTTGCGGTATTTCGGTACTAATGTAGCGGTAGAAAGAGTACCACGGTATGCTGTGCCTGGACTTCAAACAATTTATCTTTAACCATATAAAAGACCTCAACATTATTGGTTGATAGAGAATCAAAGTTCATTTACCAATTAGTCACGAAATGCTATGGTTCTTAGATATGATTTCTGAATAAAATCCAATTACGAAGTAATTCGTCGAGATTGTGCACCCTTTTTCCTATTTACGCAAATAAAAAAAAGAATACATAAATATAAAGAAAGTGCAGCCGGCGAAATCCAACCTATTCTTGAAATACACAACTCGCACACACTCCCTTTCCAAAAAAAATCAATATACCCAGCACAACGCTTAGATTTATTGGATTTGTTGCTAAAATATCGGTATTAAACTCGAAACTCCCAGCGGATGGCCAGTGCCCCACGGAAACAAAGGAATCGGTTATATTTTTCATATGCTCTCCTCTTATAGATAGGACTAACAAAGAACAGAGTTCTTTTTGTATCACTCCACTCGCCTCCCCCCTTTTTTTTACATTTTTATTCTACGATAAAATTAAACAAAAGGATTTGCAAATAAAAGAGCTAATGCCACGACCAGTCCATAAATTGTTAAAGCTTCCATAAAAGCCAGACTAAGCAATAAAGTACCTCGTATTTTACCCTCTGCTTCTGGTTGTCTCGCAATACCTTCTACAGCTTGGCCCGCAGCAGTACCTTGACCAACCCCAGGTCCAATAGAAGCAAGCCCCACAGCCAATCCAGCAGCAATAACGGAAGCAGCAGAAATAAGTGGATTCATGGTAATTTCCTCGCACAAAAAAAATAAAAAAAAAAAGAAATGGTTAATGATACAACCAACCAATGAATTACTACTTAATCTTTATCCACTTCTTTTTCTACTTTTACTATTTACTTTACTATACTACCTTTTTACTTACTTCTTTTTTTTTATTGATACTTATCACTAAAATCTATCGGGTCGAAGTAGCTAAAAACTCCAACAGAATATTACTTAATTTTAAGAACTACTTCCATATACTGTTTTTCCTTTCTTTCTACCCATGATGGAGTTTTATGTAAATAGATACATGATACATACGGTTTTAGCCATTGTGTTTTCTTGTTTAGAAACTCTTATATTCTTTCATTCAATTAACAATCACAGAAAAAATCGAAAAAGGACTGATATTTGAATCTATATAAATTATAAATGAAGTGAGCTAGAAAAAAAGAGATAGGGATAATTCCTATCTAACTAGTAAATAACATATACTTTTTTTCTTCCATAACGTAAACCACCTGCACTTTATTATTCTATTAGTATTAAATCGTATTCTGTACATATATCTAGTAGGACCCCCACCCAATCCTTTTTTCTCTTAAAAACTCTGCAATATCATCTATCTTTCTTCATATATACAATACTACAATACATAATATTAGCTATTTTCATTTTCTTCTCTAGCCCTGTGGATTATATTGAACCCCGCATTGCTTTAATTGGGATAAGCTTAAAAAACTATTTAGAAAGTTAGTCAATGATGACCCTCCATGGATTCACCTATATAAGCCGCAGCCAAAGTTGAAAAAATAAGAGCTTGAATACCACTTGTAAATAATCCAAGAAACATGACAGGTATAGGAACTACTGAAGGCACTAAAGAAACAAGAACAACAACTACTAATTCATCAGCCAATATATTCCCGAAAAGTCGAAAACTAAGAGATAAAGGCTTTGTAAAATCTTCTAGGATATTAATTGGTAAAAGTATTGGAGTTGGTTGAATGTATTTACCGAAATATCCCAATCCTTTTTTGCTAAGACCCGCATAGAAATATGCCACTGACGTGGGTAAAGCTAAAGCAACAGTAGTATTTATATCATTCGTGGGCGCAGCTAACTCCCCATGAGGTAACTTTATGATTTTCCAAGGTAAAAGAGCACCTGACCAGTTAGAAACAAAAATAAATAGGAACATCGTTCCAATAAATGGAACCCAAGGACCATACTCCTCTCCAATCTGAGTTTTGCTCAAGTCTCGAATAAATTCAAGGACATATTCGAAGAAATTCTGCCCGTCGGTCGGAATGGTTTGTGGATTCCGAACAGCTATGATAGCTGAACCTAATAAAATAGCAATTACAACCCAAGAAGTGATAAGCACTTGGGCATGAATTTGTAAACCTCCTATTTCCCAATATAAATGTTGGCCTACTTCTACACCTGACATATCGTATAACCCTTTGAGTGTTTTAATGGAACATAGTATAACATTCATATTGCCCTATAATAGAAATCGAACTTAAAAAAGGAATTATTTTGATTCAACCATATCTTTCTCAATTCATCTACCTTCATTCATGAATAGGAATCATACATTATATTTAGATATATTTAGAATACCAAGAAATTACATAAAAAAATAAAAAATACCAATCATTTTTTATTCAATATTCAAAACATAGTTCAAAAATGCAAACCAAAATAATAAACAATCAAAGAAATCCATGGAGTTCAACAAAAAGGAACTAATCTTCTTCTTCTTTTTCTTAACTATTAAATTATAAGATAATCAACCTTTTTTTATATAACTATTTCGGCCCTCCAAAATTGCGGATACTAATTTGGTAAGAATCAATCGAATCGATGCTATAGCATCATCGTTGGTCGGAATAGAAATATCTGCAAGATCTGGGTCACAATTTGTATCGATTAAACAAATCGTCGGAATGCCCAAAATGAAACATTCTCGAAGAACCATATATTCTTCTTGCTGATCAACGATAATTACAATATCGGGCAATCCCGTCATATATTTGATCCCACCCAGATATGTTTGCAAGGTGGATAACTTTCTCTTCAACATTGCTGCATCTCCTTTTGGGAGACGGGCGAGTTTCCCCATTTTTTGTTCCGCTCTTAAGTCCCTGAACTTCTGAAGTCTTGTTTCTGTAGTAGACCAATTTGTTAACATACCACCAAGCCATTTTTTATTAACATAATGACATCGAGCCCTTATTGCTGCTGATGCTACTAAATCCGCTGCTTTATTTTTGGTGCCAACGATTAAGAAGTTTTTTCCCATACTTGCTGCATCAAAAACTAAATCGCAGGCTTCTGATAAAAAACGAGCAGTTATAGTAAGATTTGTAATATGAATACCTTTACGCTTTGCAGAGATGTAAGGAGCCATTCTAGGATTCCATTTCTTAGTACCATGACCAAAATGAACTCCTGCTTCCATCATCTCTTCCAAATTTATGTTCCAATATCGTCTTCCCATTTTGCCACACTTTATCTTTTTTTTTTTTTAGAGAGATTCAGTAACCTGTGAAATAAATAATTGTTCCGACGGAACCTTATACCAGGATTGACCATTGATCTACGACCAAAATCATGAATTTATTTTCATTCTTTATTTTTCGTTGATTACCAAATCCATAATGGGACCAGAGAATTCAAGTAAAAAGAATGAACCTCTTGTTAGGAATTACTAAATAATGTATCATGTAAATGATTGGTCTGATGTCCCATGGAAATAGTTCGGGACGCAAGAACAAAAAAAATTCTCAAAATTCTCTATAGTGTAACAAAATATCTCTCATCTCCAATTCGAATAGATTCTTCCTTTTTATTTTCAAATGAATGTTTTTATCTTGCTTTGAACGATGTACTAATTTTTTGAATCCAGTACCAACCGGTATAATCCCCCCCAGAACAACGTTCTCTTTCAGCCCTTTCAACCAATCAATACGACCTCGTAGAGCAGCTTTTGCTAAAACTCGAGCAGTTTCTTGAAAACTCGCTTCGGATATGAAACTTTGAGTATTCAGAGATGACTTCGTTATTCCCAATAAGATTGCCCGATAACAGATCGCTTCGTCCAAAACACGCCCTGCTCGCTCTGCTCGCAACAATCCAATCAGTTCCCTAGGTGAAAACACATTAGACATTCCATCTTCTGAAACCAACACTTTTGATGTTACTTGACGTACAATAATCTCTATATGTCTATTATGGATCTGTACCCCCTGGGATCGATAAACCTTTTGGATCTTATTAACCAAAGAGATACGACTTTGTGCTATGGTTAGTTCAGCTCCAATCAAGAATCCCCAGGGTATCCCAAGAAGCCTTCGGCTACGTTCGTCCCAACCTTCAACTCTCTTTTTGAGGTTCATCGATATTGAATCAATTGAACGAACTTCTAAGATTTGTTCCACTTTTGGAAGACCTTGCGTGATATCGCCGGATCTCGATTTTTCATATATAAATGTAATTAATGTATCTCTTTCATAAAAGGTTTTCCCATAATGGCCATGAACAGTTGCTCCCGGAGTGACCAAATAGGGCTTAGCTGATCTTATAACTAAAGAGTCAACATGAACAATGAAAATTTTACCAGATTTTTTTATGCGTGATCCGTATTTCAATAGACATAAATTTTCACAAAGAAATAGGCCAAGGCTAATTATTGTCCATGCCTCTTCACAATAATCGTGATGGAGAAAACACCAATTAAAATGGAATAAATTCCAAATGATGTTACTACACGGATCGGGATTATAAATCCTACTATTTTCATCTAGGAAACAGTATTGAAATTGAAGTACTTGGAAAGTCTGTTGAAAATTGTCAAGTAACAAATAGTTCTTTAAAAAGATTTTATTATAAGTTATTAAATAGTAAGATAAACAAGGATTCGCTATTTTAAATACAGTAGTACCTAAGGGACCCAACAAATCCCTAATTGGATTCATGGGATCCAATTCTTTTGTCGCATTATTATATCTCGAAGTATTAAAGGGGCCAATTCGAGAACAATTGGATGATGACAAAATTCGGAAAGATTGGCATTCCTTATTTCGATTCAACAACGTACCAAGAGTTCCCTGATGTTGGGGAAATGATTGAGTCTTTGCCTTGGAATTAAAAGGATTTATATTGGTACGATCTAATCCAATATTGTAAATCAATCCTGAACTTGACGTATCATACTTTTTTACGGTATAAGAAATAGTGGACTTTACTAACTCAATTCTGATGAAATCACGAAGCAGATCATTTGCCCTTATTTCAACAAAGGAAGCATGAACCTCTTCTTTTATAAAACCCCTTTTTTCTTGGTCCCAATTCAATACTAAGCAAGCCCGAACTAATTGAATACTTGTGTGATAAATTCCTCGAATTGACTTGCTATTTCCATAAAGTATATAATTGACAATTCGAAGTTGTACATTATCCTTTTCCTGCAAGAGATCCTGAGGAAAAAGTGTTGCTAAATTTATCCCATCGGATATTTCATATGGGACTACGGGCCGAACCAAAACAAAATACTTTTTTTTTATAGGTGTGATCCGTTGAACATAGATCCAATTTTTAAATTTTTTTGATCCCTTATAATTTTTATTTTCCATTCCTGGTGGTATCAAAATGCCGCCGTGCCTAGATATTTTATCCGCCTCTCCAGGAAAATGAATATCTCCAGAAAAAATTTTCAGTTCAATACTCCTTTTTTTTCTCTCCACTCGGACTAATCCACCTACTCGGCTTCTTGTATTTATATTTAAAGCAAGTCGTGTATCTACTCCAACGATACTATTGTTTCGGACCATTATGGGCGAAGATACGGGGAAGATATGCACTTCCTCGGGAATGAAAAAAAATCGATCTACTCTCATTTGCATTTGGTATTTCGGACTAAATTCTTTTGCTCCTCGATACTCAATCAAATCCTCTTTTTTTACGATTGAATCTACTTCGACAATCCCATATTTAGTAATTCCCGAACTGCTTCTTCTATATCGCGGATCATCAAAATAAGCAAGAATACTATTTTTACGTAAAATACCATTTATAGGTATTTTAATAGAAATACAAAAAGATGGTATTAGTTTCTTTTCTCGTTCTTGATCATATTGTAAGGGAATCACGAATCTATTTCTTCGCTTTTTCGCCAAGGAATCATCGGAATTCTCTTGACAAATAGAGGGATCTATGAGATTCCAATGACCATTGGATATGATTCGATAAGGTTTTGAATACTCAAAAATTTGCCCATCCTTTTTACTTTTACCAAAAAATTTATGTCTTACTTGATCATTAGTCAAATCAAAGATATTTCTTTCTTCGACAGAAAAAGAATTAGAATTCATTTGATCTTGATCCTTGTGGAGTGAAAAAGACACTATACTGGATCTGCATAGACCTCCTGCTAATATCCATAAATGACTTGTTTTTGGTACTAGATGAACATTACTA